ATCCATCATTGATTTGAGATATTGATAAGGTGAATACCCATTTTTCATCAATGCTAGGCATAGTGGGCATAGGGACCTAAAAAAATTATCCGTTCTTCCTATCTTATGAACTTTAAGGTGTATGAAGTGTCATTTCCTATCTTATTTTTTAATAGGTAGATAGAGAGTCCATTTAATTTAAGTTGATCTAGGCCAGAAACAGACCTACGTCAAGATAATCCTTCTTTGAAACACCTTGGTAATGCTCTTCGATTGTAATCAAAAAAAAATCAGAGCATAAGGAATCATCTCTTTATTCTTTCTGTGAAGAAAAAAGATGGTGGACTAACTGATATTTCTATCAGTTAATCAAAAAGCTCAATGCAAAAAAAAATGCATGTTGGGTTTTTAAAACAATTCAAATCATTTGGATAATAATTAGTTTGATTTGTTTTACCGAGAAAGTCTACGGTTCGAGTCCGTATAGCCCTAATATTCCTACAGATACTAATAATATTTACAGATACTAATAATATTTAGTATCGAATATCTCCCATTACTAAATACTATAACTAATACTATTTCTAAATAATAATAGAAAAGAATTTGTAAATTTCTATTCAAACCTATTAATATTCGATAGAATAATACTAATATTAGTATATTCAGATACTAGTCTAAAAAAAATTCGATTTTAGACTAATAATTAATATTAATTCTCTATTTTTTCTCTATTTTTTCCACACTCAGAGGAGTAGGTTTATGTTTCTGCTTTACGAATATGATATTTTTTGGGCATTTCTAATAATATCAAGTTTTATTCCAATTTTGGCATTTCTAATTTCTGGAATTTTAGCCCCGCTTAACAAGGGACCTGAAAAACTTTCTAGTTATGAATCGGGAATAGAACCAATAGGCGATGCTTGGTTACAATTTCGAATCCGTTATTATATGTTTGCTCTCATTTTTGTTGTTTTTGATGTTGAAACAGTTTTTCTTTATCCATGGGCAATGAGTTTCGATGTATTAGGGGTATCCGTATTTATAGAAGCTTTGATATTCGTGCTTATCCTAATTGTTGGTTCAGTTTATGCATGGCGAAAGGGGGCATTAGAATGGTCTTAATTCTTGACTATTTAGACAATAAAAAAAAACATTGAGACAATTATGAATTCCATTGAGTTTCCCTTACTTGATCAAACAACCAAAAATTCAGTTATTTCAACTACATTAAAAGATCTTTCAAATTGGTCAAGATTATCCAGTTTATGGCCGCTTCTTTATGGTACCAGTTGTTGCTTCATTGAATTCGCTTCATTAATAGGATCACGATTTGACTTTGATCGTTATGGACTAGTACCACGATCGAGTCCCAGGCAGGCCGACCTAATTTTAACAGCAGGCACGGTAACTATGAAAATGGCTCCTTCTTTAGTTCGATTATATGAACAAATGCCCGAACCAAAATATGTTCTTGCTATGGGAGCCTGTACAATTACGGGGGGGATGTTCAGTATCGATTCTTATAGTACTGTTCGAGGTGTAGATAAGCTAATTCCAGTGGATGTCTATTTGCCGGGTTGTCCACCTAAACCGGAAGCCATTATAGATGCTATAACAAAACTCCGTAAGAAAATATCCCGAGAAATCTATGAAAATCAAATGCGTTCTAAACGAGAGAATAGATGTTTTACAACCAACCACAAATTTCATGTTGGATGCAGTACTCATACGGGCAGTTATGGTCAAGAATTCTTTTATCAACCGACATCTACTTCAGAGATATCGTCTGACACATTTTTTAAATAAAAAAAAAAGCTCAGTATCCTCCCATGAAGCAGTGAACTGGGGAGGATCCTTTTTTTTTTTTTTAATAGTAACTAGCAATTCCATTTTTTAAAATTTCTTTTAAAATTTCATAGTAATGTAAATAGGAAATACTAATACCAAATTCATAAAAAAATGGAGGAGAAGTAAAAAAATGCAAGGTCGTTTGTCTTCTTGGCTAGTCAAACATGGACTGATTCATAGATCATTGGGGTTCGATTACCAAGGAATAGAGACTTTACAAATAAAGCCCGAGGATTGGCATTCCATTGCTGTCATTTTATATGTATATGGTTACAATTATCTACGTTCCCAATGTGCCTATGATGTAGCCCCAGGAGGACTATTAACTAGTGTATATCATCTTACGAGAATAGAGTATGATATAGATCAGCCCGAAGAAGTATGCATTAAAATATTTGTCTCAAGAAAAAATCCCAGAATTCCTTCGATTTTCTGGGTTTGGAAAAGTGCGGATTTTCAAGAAAAGGAATCTTATGATATGTTTGGAATCTCTTATGATAATCATCCGCGTCTGAGACGTATTTTAATGCCCGAAAGTTGGATAGGATGGCCTTTGCGTAAAGATTATATCGCCCCAAATTTTTATGAAATACAAGATGCTCACTAAATGATACAAATAAGAAACTAATCCTCACTTCCACATAGAAATAAAAAAGTAAATCCCAGATATTCAAGGAATAGCAATACATTTTCTTATAGATCAGACAAAGTAATTGAAGTTAACCCGGACAGAATAATGGAAGTCTCATTCATATATATTATTATTATGTGATAAAATGTGATAAAATAAAATGTGATAAATCACAAAATTGATAAATAAGATAATAATATAGGGATTACAAAATTGGATGGGAATTCTTTGAAATTCGAAAATATGGAACAATACTTATTTCGGATGAGCCAAGCCAATAAATCGGATGAACTGCAAAAATTCTGTATCATGAATTATGTAACGTGCACATCAACATCAATTATATGGCCACAAAAAAGAAAAAGTAACATCCAAAGATATGAAAAAAAAATGAAAATCTCAAAAAAATACTAAAGAATTGGGATCTATTCTATTTATGTAATCCATCTAAAATGACTTTTTACTATTCCTGCTCCACCTCTAAACTAGCTTAGACTAGACTTTTTGGTCTTTCGACCAACCAATTTAACCATATGGAAATATTCACATTTTTTTAGATAGCAGAAAAAAGGGAAAAAAATCCAATAAAATAATTCATCTATATATAGAGAGAGAGAGAGGATATACCTAAAAATGGATCTATTCTTTAAGTCTTTAAGCATCTAGGAAGAATAGATCTATAGATACCTAAATAGATAAAATAAATATATATAATAATTTAGAGCACAAATGGGTATGTATCTATTCCCCATATTTAAAAAAATATGGGGAATAGATACTCATACAAATGAATCATATGCCAGGAACCAGATTTGAACTGGTGACACGAGGATTTTCAGTCCTCTGCTCTACCAACTGAGCTATCCCGACCATTCTTGACGCATCAGCCTCATTTTTCTTTTAAAAGATTACTGGAGTATATGTCAATGAATCTATGTCAACTAAGTCCAAAAAGACAAAAAATCCAATTTTGTAAGTAAGTTTTAGTAGTAGTAATTATATTCTTATTATTTTGTATTGTTAATCACGCATATGAGGACGATTCCTTGCTCAAAAATAAGATATTTATTTGTATGTTTATAATTAAATAATAAATTATACGTGTTTAACATTCACATATATATCAAAACTTATGACTTGTAATTAGGATAAGAAAAAGATAAAAATTCCAATTTATTTGTGAAAGAATAAACAGAATAAAACACATAACATAAATAATGAATTAAAAATAGAGAGGATATAGGAAAAAAATTAGAAAGTTAAACAGGTCCTTTGGGGATAGAGGGACTTGAACCCTCACGATTTCTAAAGTCGACGGATTTTCCTCTTACTATAAATTTCATTGTTGTCGGTATTGACATGTAGAATAGGACTCTATCTTTGTTCTCGTCTAATTGATCAGTTCCTCAAAGGATCTATCAGATTATGATGGAGTGAATGATTTGATCAATGAATATTTCGTCTTTTCTTCCACTTTATTAAACTTGGAATTGATTTACATCTTTCATTTTAAAATATTTTTCTCACAAACGGAGATTTGAAGTCTTCATTAATCAATTGAAATAGTATTTCAATATATATATCCATAGGTTTATCTTTGATTCATTCCTAGAATTTTGATGGAAGGATTCCTTTCCTAATGCAAAAGGAAAAGTCGTCAACTCCATTTGTTAGAACAGCTTCCATTGAGTCTCTGCACCTATCCTTTTTGATTATAACTTTCTGTTTCTTTCTTTGTTTACGGAAAACAGGATTTGGCTCAGGATTGCCCATTGTGAATTCCAGGGTTTCTCTGAATTTGAAAGTTCTCACTTGGTAAGTTTCCATACCAAGACTCAATCCAATTAAGTCCGTAGCGTCTACCTATTTCGCCATATCCCCCTTTTTTATTTGAAAAATGAAAATCTCATTCGAATACTTTTTTATTTCTATTTTGAATTATGAACATTATGCCGGAACTTTTGAATTTATTAAATAGGGATTCTTATATTGAAAAATGTTTGTTCCTATTTTATTTTATTGATTTTATTTCATCTATATTGGATACCATTCTATTATTTGTATTTGGTTGAATCAGAAATGATTCTATTATGTATTTATTCGCAATTCAATATACACAGATATATACCACATATCTATCTATATTCTATGCCCTTACTTCTATTATGTTTTCATGCAATTTGTAATACTCGAATGGTCGATTCTTTATATATATTTCCGAATGAAAACGTGGGAATCTTTGATTATGATCTGAGTTAGTCTTTTCTATTTCTTTCATTTTAAAATTCAAATCAAAATTTATAAGAATATAATTCAAAAAAATTTAAATATCTAACAATAAAATATGTAATAATTAAATATCTTATAATTCTTTCTTAAGTAATTAAGTAATATTAATTACTGTTTACTTTAAACTTAATTATTACATTAGTATAGTATAGATTATAGAATTCTAAATTCTAAAAATTAGAATATTCAATTTCGAATTCGAAATACTATTACTAAATACTATATACAAAATACTATTCTAATTATTATT